AGATAAATTGGATTAGAATAGAAATTGGAATAAGTATATTATAAACAAAGTAATATATATTAGAATAATAATAGAATAATAACAAATATATTAGAATAATAAATATATTCTAAATAAGTATATTATATAAATAAGTATATTATACTGAGTAAAATCTTATATTAAGTACAGAGGGTAGACTCGTAGTAGTTCATTCCTAAGCAAGAGGTTTGATTTACCTAGTAAGTATAAGTTAAACTAGTGAATATAGGTAAAAAGTTGGTTTATTGATATTGAATTTGATAAATATCGATGTAATAAATTTTTCAAGGCCGAACCTAATTGGATGTTCCACCATCATAACGAAATTCATTTGATTGATACATGTATTTAGCGATTCAATATAGATCGAAGGTATTTCATCGAATTACTAATAAACTAATAAAAATATAGATCGAAGATATTTCATCGAATTACTAATAAACTAAAAAAAAGGCTCTATTCGTCCCTGAACAAAATGAAATTCTAAAAAAAAAATTGGATAACTTGTTCATGCCTATCCCTCTTCCCTCTTCCCAGATTTCCAGATTTTTCATTTGTTAAATTACCGGTTTAGTGTGAGAGAAAGAGATGTCTGTTTATCTTAACATTAACAATAAGTGAATTAATGAACACCAAAGCGAAAGAAATTAAGTTTAACCCTCTAACCCCCTATTTTCTGGCTTTTCGGTGGATCAATCATTTTCTGAAAGAATCCTTTGTATTATTTCTATTTTCTTTTTTTTTTGAATATTCTATTTTTCTATAGTATAGATTTCTATAGTATATATTTTTCGTATATATTTTTCCATAATTTTCTATAATTTTCTGTATTTCTATTAATTATCTATATATCCTAGTTATATATTCTATTTCTATATATAGATATGGAAATGCAAATTATATATTGTATTTATATTTAATTAATTTCAATTTAATTAATTAAATAATTATATAAATTTCTATATCAATTTGGAATTTTATTGGAATTTTCGATACAAATTTAGAATGGATTTTATTTTATAGGCGATTAGAATTATTCGAGTAGGATAAATGTTTTATAAATATAAGATGAATATAAGAATAAAAAAAATTCTATGGAATCATGAAAGACGGAAAGATTCGAAGAATCTAGTCATACCCGTTACGTTATATTGACAATTTCAAAAAACTCCTCATACTATGAGCATAGTATGCTGGCGGTTGGGCAAATGTGCCCCCATCGTCTAGTGGTTCAGGACATCTCTCTTTCAAGGAGGCAGCGGGGATTCGACTTCCCCTGGGGGTAGGGTATTACGAAAGGAAGTTGATCGTGGATTATTAATAGGTCTGGAATTGATTCTTCCTGGGTCGATGCCCGAGCGGTTAATGGGGACGGACTGTAAATTCGTTGGCAATATGTCTACGCTGGTTCAAATCCAGCTCGGCCCAATAATTCACTGATCCACCATGAAATGATATAACCCCTTTGTCCTCTCGAAATACCTGATACAGAAAAAAACCTAAATTTCTGATATATTTCTGCCTGTTCGTTATTTGATTTGTTTTCTTTTTTTTATTTCTCACCAATTTCGATCTTGTTAATGATCATCTAGATTCAGATCCGAATTTGTAAGTATAAAGTTTAAGAAAAATAGTAATGGAAAGAAAAAAAGAAGTCTTTGAAAGATTTTTTATTACCAATCGACTTTGATTTGAAATAATGAAAAGATGACTAGCAATCCTTGTCCCTTTTATCACTAAAGTGGATATCCATGCGGATATCAATAGAGCACTCCCATTTCTGCCCCACCGTGGTGATTCCAATCTAAAATCGAAATAGAAAGGATTTGAATAAAATCATAAGAATATGTATGTTGTACACTTTATTGCAATTGCATTTCCCCGGGATTGTAGTTCAATTGGTCAGAGCACCGCCCTGTCAAGGCGGAAGCTGCGGGTTCGAGCCCCGTCAGTCCCGACGGATCCAAATCCAAAAATAGAATAATAATAATAACTACATCAATTTATCTCTCCCTTTTCGTCGAAAAGGGGACAATTTCATTATCAAGGGGATCCTTTTTATTCCCTTTTATTCTTTATTCTTATTTATTTATTTCTATATGTGGGTTAGTACAATTATGAGTAGTGTCATATTTTAGATTCCAAAAGAGACTATATTAAGTATTGAGTTTGGATTTTTCGATTACTCCTAACTGGTAGAATAAAATCGAATTGAGTACCATATCTTTTACGGCAGTACATACCAAAATGGAATTTGTATTTGGACGATACAAAATCGATTTAATTGCTTTGATAGAATCCTGAAAAGTCTCTTTTTTTTTTGCTCCGATATTTGTGTAATTGAAATTTCAAATTTGAATTTGAAACAATCTATCTCGTTCAACTTGCGCACAGAATTTTTACTAGCATGCCATTACCAAGGCAAGGAGGGGGGGTATTCTATTAGGATATTCTATTAATAAATAAAATAAAAAAATAAAGAAAATTGATATTTTATGAATTTTTTTATAAAAATCAATATTCTATTAATAAAAATAAAATAGAAAAAAAAGAAATAAAGAAATATTATATTAATTAAAGAAAAAATTTTTATTAATAAATTAAATTTTATTAATAAAACTATTTAAAAATTAAAAAAAATAAAGATTAAATAAGAATAAGGATCCCACCTCTATTCTATATTCTAGAGGGACTGGATAATTTTTTTTTTTTTTTTTATTTTTGCTGAAGAAAAAACAAACCCTAAACAAATGAATTGGATAGAATATTCGACTTTTTAAAACTATATTTATTATATTGGAGCTTGTCTTTATCGCACTTTTGTGTTTTCCAATAAGTTAGATCATTAAAAGATAATTAAAAACAGATTTTAGAACTAAATGCCTCCTTTTCTGTTTCGTTCCTATTGTTTGTTTGGATGTAGTTGTAACCAATGTAAAGGTGGTTACATGATACTTCGTCAGATGACTGTACAAAGAAGGTGAGAATTTTACAGAAAATAGAAAACAAAGAATATCATAAATAAAAATAAAGTGAAGTAAAGAAATTATCAATTGAATCAAGAATTCATTTTTGAATTCGGTATGGATAAACAATCTTTTTATGTTATACTATTCAATTCTCAACGATGAATCGATTTGATAGCTCAGATATTGTTATTCATGATATTGATCAGACTCGATATCATCGAGATAGAATTCATCCCATTGAATTTAGAGGCGAAAGACTTATTATCTCTATGGGATTAAATCCCGAGTTATTGCGAAGTAAAAAAAAAAAAGAAACGATGAGATTATGGAAGTAAATATTCTTGCATTTATTGCTACTGCACTGTTCATTCTAGTTCCCACGGCTTTTTTACTTATAATATACGTAAAAACTGTTAGTCAAGGTGATTAAGTTGAATGAAATTTGACTTCTTAGTTCTTATCAATATTAATGATTGAAGAAATAAAATGGAAAGGATTCCTATTTTTCGTTTTAGATGAAATGAGCGGGCTAGAATTAGCAGTATTCTATGAGATCTGATAGTATGATAGAAAGAAATATATTTCTTTCTATCATACTCTCTTTTTTTTTCTGGTGTATAAAGTTGTACTATATAAAAAAATCTATAAAAAGATAGATATAGGTTTAATATAGAGATAGATTAATCTATAATCTCCTCTCATATAGATATATCTAGATATCATATATATCTATATGTAATGTACCGAACATCCTAATTCTATTTCGTCATCTATTTGATTTGTGTTGATTCCAATTAATCTCAAATAGTCGAAAGGCAACTCTTACTTTTATGATTCTAAATTCATTCGAATTCCTAGATTTCTGATTATTTTCAATATGAATTACGGCGTTTGCCGAAAGAATAAAATCAATGAAAAAAAAAAATATGAACATATAACATATATTCAATTAATAAAATAATAAAAGAAAATCAAGAAATCTTTTTTTAGCATTTCAAAGAAGTAATTGATTGAACCGTTGACAGATTGTCCAAGCAAAGGAGTTCTATAAAAATTTTTGAAGATTTCAACGAAAAGAAAAGAGGATTAGTAAACCCTACCGATTTTGAACCTTTGAATTGAATCATGATATGAAATAAGTGACGTCAATAAGATATATCGCATAAATCAAATTTCTAAAAAAATAAAACAAATATTAAACCGAGCACTAAGCAAGAAAATATCTTAGTATACGTAGTATCCCACTGGAAAACCACTATGTCTATCTTATTTCCTATAGAAAATTCACTTAATTTAATCACTTTAAATAACTAATAAAAGAACTACCTTCTTTAATAAAAAAACGACCTTTTGAACAGGAAAGAGGCAAACAAAAAAAAAGAGGGGTTCTTCCTCATTGTTCATATATAACTCTGGTAATAATCCGTTTATCAAAATAGATAATTTAGGAAGAGTTTACTTGTAACAAATTTCCTATCATTTGTATTCTTTTTACTTTCGAAATATGAACACGAGAATCGTTGAAATTTTTCTTTGATTATGATTAAAAGAAAAGGGTAATATTCATATAGTAATTATTTAGAGAATACATTACTTCACTCAAATCCAATAGAATTTGAATTTTGAAATGAAGATATTTTTAATTCAATTTCGAATTCTAAATTTTTATTTGTAAGAATTTCGAAATTGAATTAAATAATTGAATTAAATTCAATTTAAACAGTTAAATTAAAAATCTTTAAATTTTTGCAGAATGATCTATAAAACAATCGATACAGTTTGATTTCTCAACTCAATTACTCAATTAGTAGTACCCCTAGAGTCCACTTCTTCCCCATACTACGAGCGAAAGGGAAAATGTAAAGACTACCATTAAAGCAGCCCAAGCGAGACTTACTATATCCATGTGTATTATGTCCTCTATCTCTATGAATATGAAGGAATTTTTCCATTATTGTTCACTAATAATAGTAGAATTGCTAGCGCAGAGTCAAAAAAAAAGATTCTATTCAATATATTGACGAAACAATCCAAAAAACCAATTAATCCTAAGAGGTTCTTATACGATTGCTGAAAAACTTTTAGTATAAACAAAAGAGTCAGAAACACCCTTGGAAGTATCAATAAAATTTTCTAAAATGTAAAAAAAAAAAGAGTTATAGTTATGTTTTCGTTTGTTGTTCTTTATTAAGTAAAAAATATACAAGATAAGTCACTATCTATTATATAATAGACCCCCCCTTTTTTTTACATACCCTTTTTATTTTATTTATTTTATTCTTTCCATTTGATCTAATTTCCCAAATTGTTTTACAGAAACAATAGGAAGACAGCCTATTCCATTCTTAATTAGGAGTTGCCTAAAAAAACAAAAAACAAAGAATTTATTTTAGTACTTTCTATATATTTGATATATATTTCTGCTTTCTATAAAAATAATAAAAATAAAAAATCGATATGTATAAGTAAAAGTCAATTATCCATTCAATCACCATTCGATTGATTAAATTCCTGAGTACTCGGGAATTCTCATGAGTTTGGATACAAAAAAGCTTTCACCCCTTCAAGAACTACTAATTAGATTCCCTGCGCCGCTATACAATTTAATTGAAGACTCAGTCAGTAGACACTGTATTAGTAGGGGAAGGACTATTATATCAAAATTTACCAATTCCCTTTCACCACTAGAAACTTTCCTTGAATCCTAGATGCAAGAATTTACAGCACTTTGGCGGACAGAATTTTCAGATAGTTAGAATCAAAAAAGTATCAAGATGCCTTTTCCTCCGCGTGCTTCTGTTGGAGGCAAATTCGACAATTTATATCAGCAAAAGAGAATAGAATAAGTTGTGCCTTTTGTTGTTGATCAGGCGACACCCGGATTTGAACTGGGGAAAAAGGATTTGCAGTCCCCCGCCTTACCACTCGGCCATGCCGCCAAGGCGACACCAAATAGACGAAAATACCCCTCCTTTTTTTTCTTTTTTTTTGTACTTGGATCTCGAATCCCATTTTTCTTAATCCCTTTCCAAAATTCCTAAAAAAAAAAAAAAAAGAAATCTTTCCTTTACTTTTCTTTTTTTGATTGGGTCTATCTTTTCGATTCATTTTGGATAGTATCTCAAAACACACACTATCTAAACGATTTCCCTTTTCTATTGTCTAGTTAAATGAAAAGTGAATTTTCATTCACAAAAGTCAACAAATTGGAACCATTAACTATTGACTTTGAATTCATGAACGAGTCTTGGAGTTGAATCGAAAATTGTATTTCCCTAATTCTAATGGTATAAGAAAATCAAAATTGGATATGTAACCAATCAGTATTGATTCTTTTCAATAAAAAAAAAAATCCTTCTCAATTTCAATTATAACAACGATTATGAGTATATGTAAACCCTAGAACATAAATTTTTACACAGATATCTAATCTGATATCTTATCTGTCTATGATTCCTATATTAAAATTTCTATTCCATTTTTCATTGAATAGAAATTTTTTTGTAGAGTATGACATGCGCTGTCCAAAAAAGAACTCCTGTAAAAGGAGAGATCTATATAAGGAGAGATCTATATATATATATAGATATGGTTATATCTGCGTATATTTAATATACCTTCTTATGTATTATGTACTTCAATCGTATTCTATGTTATGTTATATGAACTCGATTAAAAAGATAGATAAAAGATTAAAAAATATCTATTTTATGCAAATTCGTTTTTAACTAAACAATAGAATGAAATCCACGAAAAAAGCTAAGTGCTAAAAAAATCAACTTTATATTGTTTCTTATTATTGTTTCTTTATCTCATCGAAAGATTTAATCCCAAATCCATTTATGGTATCCAAGCATATTGGAACAAGTAATATCATAATAATGGTGGAAATTGAATCACTTTTTTTTTACTATTCGATACAAAATTTCATAAGTCTAAGTTAAGTGGAATTTCTCAATTCCTTGCCAGTTGTATCTGTTGCAAATTCGAATTTGAGTATAAAATTATCTTTATTCCTCCGTTCATACATATTTTATGCATTCCATACCCATCCATGAAGTTAGATAAAATTTTATGTGATTCTGTAAACAAAATAGAAATTCCATCATTGCTAGATCGTGGATCCATATAATTGAATGAATAACGATCCAATAATGGGATTTTTTTTTAATAAACGGGAAATTCAAAATGCTTGGGGATGAAAATCAGGGAATGTCTACAATACCTGGATTAAATCAGATACAATTTGAAGGATTTTGTGGGTTCATTAATCAGGACTTAACAGAAGAGCTTTCTAAGTTTCCAAAAATTGAAGATAGAGATCAAGAAATTGAATTTCAATTATTTGTGGAAACATATCAATTAGTAGAGCCATTGATAAAAGAAAGAGATGCTGTATATGAATCCCTTACATATTCCTCTGAATTATATGTATCCGCGGGATTAATTTGGAAAACCAGTAGAGATATGCAAGAACAAACTATTTTTATTGGAAATATTCCTCTAATGA